GGAGCAGGCATCACAATCGTCGGAATTCATCCAGCAACTCTGTCAACCCCTTTTTTGCATAGTATTCACAGGCCTCCTCGAGACCTCCTTCGCTACTAAAACGTAGCCCTCCTCCGCCTCCGTTTGAGGAAGCAGGTATTCGCCTACGAGGTCTTCACATAATAGGTTGATAAAATCCTTATTAGGAAGAAGACTTGGACAAATCCCCGGGAGAAGTAGCTAGCAAGGCTAGGCACCTAATACATGTGAGGGTAAGGGAAGGAAGTATCTTTGGCACGTATGAGTAGCAGAGCGGAGTGACGGGGCAAAACGATTCGACAGTTGATGCCGCTTGAACTAAAGGACTGAGCAATGAAAAAGGCATTTAGGCCATCCCGAGGTAAAATCTCATCTTAGTCAGATCATAAGATATCCCACGAGAAGATGTTCTCGAATAGGCAGGCTGTGAGGCAACTATTGAATCCGCCTCCCCGCCCTTACTAGTAAAGGCTCCCATTGGGAGAAGCAGAAATGGATGAGTGAGCGATCCGGCTTCTAGCCCTTCAATGATGGATTTGTCTTAAAACCCCTCCCTCAGGGTCGAAAAAGGCCCGGCGGCGCGAGGTTGATGAGCAGGGAGGGTGTATTTTTTCTAGTTGGCCAAGCGGCCATCCCCCGTCTTCCCTAGCCAGGGATTAGTCATTCAAGGATCTGTTGATGCGCCGGGATGAAAGAAAGTTTCTTCGGTGCTGCTCCAGGACGAACAGTAGAGGCACATGGAAGTATTGGCTCTCACTATCGATCGGATGGAGGTTTTTCCTCGGGTCTGATAACCAGACTCGATACCGTGGTGACTTGTTAGGTCACCGTGGCCCTGATCGCTAGATCCGGGGTCACCCCATAAGGGGCATCCTACCGGGTTGGGGGTGTGGGGACCGTCCAAGGGACAGGATCCCAGGTCTTCACCACTCCTAACTGTGGCTAGGACAACCCCGCCTCACCGTGGAGAGTACCACTGTAGAGGACCTTACGTTTGACACCGTAGGGTGCCACCCTTTGGGGCCTGTACTGGGTCTCATCAGGGCGAGAGGCGAGCAAACAAAGTGAAGTCAAGAGCAGCTAGAAGCATTACTAGGCCTGACCGATTCCCTTTCGTCTCTGCAACAATAGTCGGTGGGAGGGGAAGTCTAAGAATTGGTTCACGCGGTTATCCTATCCCTATGTTAGGGAATTTTTTTATTCGAATTAGCCTCAAAGGCGAGGTCTTCTGAGCTCGTCTATTGTGGTTTTTACATATGGCTGTCCGGCCTCCGGCCTTCTAGAATGGAATCTTAGTTAGGAGAACAAGAGCGTAGACAAAGCCTTCAAACAAAGCTTTTTCGATATGACCATAAAATGGAAAGCCTGGCTTCTCGTTCTCGCCCCGGTACACTATGGCCGAAAACTTTGGAAGATGCAAAAAGCAAGAATTTCGTTTTTCCCGCGAGGCCCAGTCACTCGACTTAGAAAGAGGGTTCTCCCGAGAAGTAATCACTCCTAGGCAAAAAGTGTACCTGCAGTTAGGATAGGTATTTCTTTTCTTACAATTCCATTCCCCTTTCGTTCCCATATACATCGGCTTATTCTAAATCGAAAGATCCAGGTTCCCCCAACCCAATAGGTTCCCTTTCTTTCGAAGTGGCATTGCCCAAAGTAGAATCCAAGGCTTGACAGGGTAGCTCTTCTTAGCCCAGGCTAACTAGAATAGTTAGTAGCTTATAGGATCCCAAAGCAATAACCACAGATGGAGGAGCATTCGTCTTTTTAACCAGTTTTCCCAAACCAAGATATCCTGCCTATCCCGAACAAGGAACTCTCTCCAATCAAAAAGTATATATGCAAGAGTTGTTTTGACTTTCTTGTTAACCCTACTCGAAAGAGAGTGAGTGGCGGATTCAGAGAAAGGCTATTCTTTCTTCAAGATAGCAGAGGGAAAGGCGAAGTCACAAGTCCTTGAGGTCTAGGAATAAGCCATGCCATTGAAGAAGCTCTTAGAGGAGCAATTCCCTGTGTTAGCGGAATCAGAGCTAAGGGAGGAGCGATAGCCACTCGACCAACGGGAGAGGAGCGAAGAACCGCTTTCATTCTTTTTGAGACTTACCGAGCGAAAGGCGTAGAGGCGCTGTTCACACGTCTTGGTGAAGAAGCTGTGATTGGTGCGGTTTTTGCTTCTTTCCATTCTTTCTTATCCCCAGGTAGGTCAGTGACCGAGAGATTCTGTGTTGAAGAAATAACCGATGCTATTTCCGCTCTTGGGGGAATAACCGCAGTTGGTGCTTTAGTAGGGGCATTCTATTCTGTTTCAGAAAGAACTCTGAGTGAACAAGGCAAAAGCCTATCTTTTCTCAAGCTTGATTCGCAATAGCTATCAGTTCAAGCAGGAGAGTCCGTCTTTCTTTGTTAAATGGCCGAATTAGCCACACCCATAGAATAGAAGGGATCAATCCCACATTCGGCTCAAGAGAAGCAAAGGAAAGATCAGAGTCGGCATAAGCATAAGAGGTCTTGGAGTCGGCATTAGCCCCGTTGTTGGAGGAAGGACTACTAGTAGGTAGTGGCGAGGTAGCTCTTATTAGTTCGAGTCGGTGCCGGTAGCTGTAAACTCTTCTTTCTCGATGGGAATCATAGGGTTGGTGTGGCGTAGCCAAGTCAATGGACTTTCCTTTCTTGCTTGAATCAACTTCCTAAACCTCTTCCTGCTCATTGACTATTGGAAGAACTTTCAAATGGGACAGGTGATGAGGGAAGACCTTCTATCTTAGACAAGAAAATGTACCGAATACAGATAAGGAAAGCAGTCTACTCATGCCCAGGCACAGCAGAATAAAAGGCCTAACTCTACTCTCAAAGTAGTGAAGTTCCCCAAGGGTTCGGTATCATAATATAGTAGTATGCCGGGACTCTTTATCTTAAGGTGCGGAGCGAACTGTCGGACTAGGAGCTGCGATTGCTTTTGTTTCAGAAGCAGTTCTTCCTCTAAATAGATGGCGAGAATCTGTTCTTGGTGGTAGGGCAGTAGCCTTTTCTTCAAGCAGGGCTTTCTCGATAGCCAGAAGCTCTTCCTTCCATTAGTAATCTGGGCTTGTAGTTGAATCGAGATTTCCTTGGTCTTCTTTGACCCGAACCCGAGGGAATAGTTTATTCAGCTGTTCACTCGTCTTTCTGTGCTTTGCTTTCCCTTGTTCAAATGGTAGGGCATGGTAAAGCTTTTAGTAGGCATAGAGTAGAAGAAACTGATCGATCGAGATAACATTTCCACCAGATGCCAGAAAGAGGAAGACAGAAGCAAGAGTCCCCCAGGGCGAAATGTGAGTTCATCGCCGGATTCGGAGTAGTTCAAATCAAAGAGTTCAAGATATGCGGATTAAGCGAGTTCAGCCGTGGGCAAAAAGAATGAAATGCTCGTACACAAGCCAAGGGATGAACTTCATTCTGGTGTCATAGAATAAGGGGTCTCATCAAAAAATGAGATTCCCACAGAGCGGTAACTAAAACAAGGAAGAGCTCTTAGCTTGTCGGCGTAACGAAAGAACTATCGGATGGTAGGCCTTAACTAACTGCTTCCATACTTAGAGAAGGATTTTCTGCTTTCACAAGAATTAGCCCAAAAAGGAGAAAAGCAAAACTCTTTCTTTAGTGGCCCAGCCAAGAAGAATCGATTTTCTTTGGAGTTCCCAGTTCAAGGCCCATCTCTTCCTTGACCATGTAAGCAAAAAAGACCGACTTTCCTAAAAGTAAGTGGCACGTTCCAGGATATCCTCGTTGAAGGGAATCAGACTTGCTGCCAAAAGAACGGGGTTGGATGCGCTTCTGTCTTTAAAGGGAGTTCACCGAGGGTGAGAACGAGAATCGAATCGATTGAATCACAAAGATCTATTCACTTATATAGAAGCAGAATCGGAAAAGGAGCGGATGGTTCATGTAGCAGTGGAAGAGTCAGTCGCCTTTTATGAAGTCTGGGCTTTCGAGATCGAATCGTAGCCAAAGTCTTTTTCCAGGAAAGATCAGCTGTTCGCTCTTCTTCAAGGAGTGAGGGAGCAAAAGAGAGTAATGACATCGTACCGTACCCCTACCCTAGAAAGGGGAATGTGATTAGCTTGCTTGAACGAATCCGCTCTTTTCAAGCTTGAGTGGGCAATTGACGTATTAAAGGAAGAGAGTGGTCTTTCCGGGGCTTAAAAGGCCTGACTCGAATTTCCTTCAGTTGTCACAAGAATAGCTCCAGTTGAAGAAGCTGCGATTGTTAACGTCTGTAAAGGGGGCGAAGTCACCCGAGGGAGAAGCTGTGATGGCGCTTGTTGAATCCATTTCATTTGGATTAGTCGTGCCTATCGTATAAAAAGTAGTTGATCCCGGGGAAAGGTCGCGAAGAGGATAGATCTTTTAACAGCAGAAAAGGAAAAGACTGATCTGAGAACATAGCCATAGTATAGTTACGGTTTCAGGGCTTAGAGAGACCGGAGTAGGTAATTAGTCGAAGCAAGGAAAGGAGGCTTCTGGCTCGGCTGGCTGGTCTCAGGGTCTGCAGATGTTTTCGGGAAGAAGAGGCTTCAATCTTCCTTAGTAGCGGAAAGAGAGATCGAGATGTGAGATTCCTAATTAAAGGGACGAGCGAAGGTGCGGAGTCAGATTCTTTTGATTTGAGACGAATTCATTCCTCTACTGAAAGTGGTTGTGATAGGGAATAGGTAAAGGCCTTGCCTTATTCAAAAGTACCAGGAAGGAGAAGAGTCAGCATTACCTCTGTTGAAGGAATAAGCCCAGCTATTTCAGCTCTGGGAGGAAGGACTACTTCTTTTAACTCTTTCGAGATGCGTGAATACATTGATTGAGAGATAGCCAGTCCTGGAAAGAGCAGATGTGAACAAAGCAAAGATGGAAAGCAGACTGACTTCCATTTCTGAAGTAGGGGAGAAAGAGTCTTTCTTGGTTGACTGCTGGGAAGCTTGACTTGGTCTCAAACTCAAAGGCTTGGCTAGAAGGCAGAACTCTTTCTTTAGTGGCCACAAGCCCAGAAGAATCGAATCATCGCCCAAAAGCAAGGGAATGAACTCACGATCTACGAATATCAACGGCTTTTCCCACGGGGGAGCGGTAAGAAGCAAGGGACAGGGAAAGCCTAGCCTACTTCAATCCCAATGCCCGGTAAACATGTAGAAAAGACAGTTGAGAAGGCCTTTAGGGGCGCTGTTTTCATCCAACTAGAAATATCGTAAGAGAAGATGTTAATGTAGGTCGGATCCTAGCGTAGAGAAATGCTATCCGACTTTCATGATCGAATCGATTCCACTTTTCACTTTGTCGAGATTGGCTTGGTGTTCAGTGTACCGCACCGAGACGTTGACGGATTGGCTCGGTCTGGGAGCTCTTCGATGATAGATTCTACTCTAGTTTTCAAATGATGCAATAGTTCTTTTGACGGCGAACCGACCGGTAACGCTCTATGTGTGAACAGGGGGAATCCATTCTAAACCCATCGTATGGTTGAACGAAGAACACACCAGCGATATTCATCCCCGTTCCGAATGATCTGGAATTCCTTTCCAATTCCGACTGTTTGCAGCATGCGAATGCCTCCTTCCCACTTTTGATCAGGTGCCCGCATTTTCCGCGCTTGAAAAAAAGAACCTGGGACGTATTTGCTTGCCATGGGCGCGGCCTTCGTTTCACTCCCTTTAGCCCATCTTAATCTAACTACAAAAACCCGTGAAGGGAGCCCCTTCGGTTAGAGAAAAGGCTAATTCGGATGCATGGAGCCGGAGAACGGGTCTCTCTCTTCCCTGTTGTGTCACCCTAGCCCACAAGCACAACCTTAGAAGTAGGGCGAGAGAATGGTTCTCCCCCGCAGCAACAAGACCTCTGGGAGGGAGTTGTCTTCGAAGTGAACTTTTCCACTGAAGCCTTTCACGATATGAGAATCTGGAGGCTCTCCGCTTTTTAGGATAGGGGTCAAGACAGAGTTGGGCGCCGGCGGTTCTATATACTTGTTGAGCTCCTTCGCCCGTGTTAAAAGAAAAAGATTCGTCCTCTCATACCTCTCCCATTGGTCGAGCGTCTTCGATCCTTAACACATGCAAATCGAACGTTGTCCTCCTTTCCTTCTCGGTCAACTTCTCCCCTTTACCACTCCGTTTTCGAACATCTCCTTAAGAATAGCATAGGCACCCGGGTCTTTCCAACCGGAAAGGCAGGTATAGCAATTTCTTTTCTCCCTCTCCTACCTAGCGCACTAGAATAGGTAGTATAGGTCACAGCAAGTTTTCGATCTGCCGCAGGCTAGGATTACAGGTGGGACCCGTCTTTCCCTTCCTGTCTCTCCTCTCCTTTCAGTCACATGTCACCTGTCAAGAAGAGGACATGCATGTGTTAAGCAACTGACATTTCCGAGTTGTTGATGCTATCTGCAGTTAAAAAATGGAGAAGGATCTTGGGCCACCGGAAGTAACCATTTTCATTTGAAAGCCCCCTAGGAGAGCAGTCTACCACAAGATCAAGTTAGAGCCTGGGCGTAAAGTTTGTTTTAGTACCTGGTTGGTGGGCTTTTCTTGAATTGCTTTGGTTCATGAATGTAAAACTGGGAACTCGGGACCAATCGGAACCGAAGTTCTAAATAGTCTTTTTTTGTTTTGGTTAAATCCAAAAAAAAAGATGAGGCCTACCCAGTTCGGGTAGGGAGAAGGGAGCGGGAATGAGGGCCCTTTTCACCTTATGTTGAGTCAATCAAAGACAGCTGATCATGACGCGAAGAGAGTAGGCTGCACGTGACAGACTCTGCTCCTATTTCATATGCTGTTCTTGCCGAAAAAGGCTTATCTGGTCTCAACCTCTTCCGGTCTTAAGTTGCTTACTCCTTTCCATACGACCCGAGGTACGAAGTCTCTCTTCTGCATTTGACCTGAGACTGGGAGTTGAACTCTATCGATACGGCTAGGAAGAGGAAGGAAAGAAGCATGTAAGCCCATTTTCCCAAGGGGAGGAAACGAAACTCAAAAGGAGGAGTTCCTATCTCCATAATAGGAGCAATTCCAATGTTATCAAAAGTGGATCTATCGATCCGAACCCCCCAGCCCCATTGAATCTGATAAGAACAAATCATAAGCCCGAGGTCCCCCCTTATCCAGCGGGGTACTGTCAAACTGCTTATCTCTATAAAAAGTATAACCTCCTCGCCCTCATTGCCGCAGCACCTGTGAAAGTGGCAGCAAGAACCAAAGCACCTACAAGAACAGCCAAAGCAACCAAGGACTTCTCCTCCGGAAAAGGTAATTGACTAATAAGATAAGGAAGGGAAGCCCCATAAAAGAAAAAACCATATGACAAAGGAACAATAAAAAATAGGGGACAAGACAAATGAAACAACAAATCGAAAGAAGGAAGCTTGCTACCACTAGTTAATAAACAAAGGGAAGGATTTACACAAGAAAACGGCAAGTCCCGGGTTTTTTTATTTTGTCGAGGGTCTCGAATAACATGACCCAACCCCATCTCAGGAGATTAGTTAAAGCGGGGATTAGGGTGTGTTGAAGAAAGGGAGCCATAAACACTCTTTCTTCCAGTAAGACCCTTGACAATCTGAATAGGCTTGATCCCCTTACCACGAGTCAAAGGATTCTGCATAAGGAACTTATATAGCTCCTCCTGCTTCTCCCAAACACGGAGGAAGTCGAAAACTAAGACTATTGCTACTGCTGGAACTGCTAGGGTTCGAAATGAAAGCATTCGAACTAAGAGTCGAATGAAGAGAAGAAGATCTACCATCACTATTCCGACTATGACGATGAGACAGAAGAAAAGAGGAAAGTTTTTTAGTAATGGATAGGATAAGAACAAACATTCAATGAAGCTCTGGGCACACCTTTACGGGGGGCCTCTTGTCTTGAAGTGACAGAGGGGTTTCCTCTGAAAAGAAGAGGGAAGGAGACTTTACTTACTTATGGCCCAACACACAAAAAAGAGGTTCTACAGTAAGACAGGAGCAGAACAACCGACCAGATATTTTAAGGAGAGGAGGGAAAGCACATAAGCAGTCACGCTAGCACGCAAGTCAGCTAGGCACACAGGGAACCAGATGAGGCAATAGATCACGTAAGTTGCTCCCTCGCCACAGCAACTTGAACAATTTCTCAATGCCTTCCCGTCTCAGCTTATCCACCACTACCTTCATCACCAGCAGCAGAGACGGTAGCTTCATAGGTAGTTTTGCTAGTCGGTTCAGTAGCAGTATATTCAGCAGAAGTTGTTGATTCTGTTGACCAAGATAGAGGAGCACTCCCCACGGATCAGCCTCACCATCATGCAAATGCAGAGGTATCTCATTTGCGCAGAGCTCGCTACCAACCTCACAGATCCCACTCAATCTTTTACACCGATGTATCGTACTCTCTCGACCAGGTCATCATAAGAAAAAAGTTCGAAATCTTTCCGAAGTGAGAGAAGGAGGGAAGGCGCGCTACAACTAACATAACAGCCAGCTGAAAAAGGCTAGCGCGCAATGGCTTTCTCTGAAAGGGCTTCTTCAAGCTCCGCCCAACCTATACAAGGTGCTGCTCGCTTTCTCTCAGCCACCAGTGGCTTATGTAGTGGTCGGCATTCCTACGTGCTCCTCTTTGCCCCCCTACTTAAGAATCCAAAGGTGACCTTTGGCTGTTGTCTTGACGCTTTGGTTACGAAGGTTGCCGGGGTCTAGGTTTATGGATGGATTTAGTCAGCGAAAGTCCCTCAAACTCAATCAATATCAACAACATGTCGTGACCGGTTAGGCTTGGTTGATTTTGTCAGAAAAGAAAGTAGGTTTCGGGGGTTCATTGATTAGTACACCTCCGGTGCTGGTAAGGTCGGGACCGTGGTCGTCCGTCTCCGGTTTGCCGGCCGATAAGATCTCTGAGATTGACCAGCCAGCTGGGTTGGTTTGGCTATTCCTTTCTATTGAAAAGGAGTCAGCTGTCTGCGCGAGTCACCTTCTTCTAGGCTCCGCTGGACGACACGGCATTATCGTTTAAATATAGGCCGGCCGTACTTGTGATGGTTCCCAAAGATCCAATATGACCACTTAGGTCTACGTTGCCACGATATTGTTCTATGGAAGCGGGCGGGCTGTTAGAAGTTCGGCCCGGTTTTTTTTGGTGTCGTAGGGGAGGGATTGATTGACCTTTCTAACGCATATTCAGTCGTACCGGCATGGCCCCACTGATTTGTTTTCGATCGGAGCATCAAGCAGCGCAACCCGGTTCTACTTGACTAAGCCCCGTGCTCGTCCAAGGAGGGAGTTTGCTTTACCCAACTCCCTTTTTGATAACACAGAAAGCCCCGACCCGACATTCATTAGTTTCGAATGAAGAATGAAGAGTGCCCCAGCAAGCACCTACTCCTATAAAAATGAAAAGCAACAGGAACAAGTAAACAAGCAACGGCGCGCGTTAGCGAAAGCCGTAGCCGCGCATCCGTTTTCTTGCTCGGGAGAGGAGTGAAGCTCTTTTCGTATTATGAAAAGGAGCAACGGCTTTCGCGCAGCTCAATCCCTTGCTTTGTTCTATAGTAAGGGGCCCTTTCAATAAGGCTCGCGTAGGGGCGCTCACGTTTTTTGGCTTACCTAAAATCGAAGATTTTGAAGTTGGTAAAGACCCACCCCTTGTTTCAGTCAGAATGAGTCCCCGGGACCCCGGGACATTGGCTTCCGCCAACAGTGGACTATTAAGGATCGCATCCCGCGCATATTCTACATTATAGCCTGCAACTGATTCAGCTTCCGCTTCTGGGAGATCAAACGGAGCTCGATTAGTTTCTGCTAGACGAGAAATGAAGAACATAACTAATACAGGGAACAAGGGAATACCGGACCATATCTGCTTTTGCGCCATGACAATCTCACTCGAATTACGGGGACCTACACATATTAGTACAGTATACCGGGGTCCCCGGCCAGAACCACACGTGCAAGTTTCCCTGCATGTGGCTCGTCCGCGCTTTCCGAGGCGCTGCCTGT